TATTCTGAAGAGGAATCTTATTCTGAAGAGGAATTTGATTCTGAAGAGAAATCTGATTCTGAAGAGAAATCTTATTCTGAAGAGAAATTTGATTCTGAAGAGGAATCTTATTCTGAAGAGAAATCTTATTCTGAAGAGAAATCTTATTCTGAAGAGGAATCTTATTCTGAAGAGGAATCTTATTCTGAAGAGAAATTTGATTCTGAAGAGGAATCTTATTCTGAAGAGAAATCTTATTCTGAAGAGGAATCTGATTCTGAAGAGAAATTTGATTCTGAAGAGGAATCTGATTCTGAAGAGGAATCTTATAAAGATCGTATTGATTCTTATCAAAGAAACACAGGATTAACTGAGGCTGTTCAAACAGGCACAGGTAAACTAAACGGTATTCCTATAGCAATTGGGGTCATGGATTTTGAGTTTATCGGGGGTAGTATGGGATCTGTAGTAGGGGAGAAAATCACCCGTTTGATCGAATATGCTACCAATAAATCTTTACCACTTATTATAGTGTGTGCTTCTGGCGGAGCACGCATGCAAGAAGGAAGTGTGAGCTTGATCCAAATGGCTAAAATATCTTCTGCTTTATATGATTATCAATCAAATAAAAAGTTATTCTATATATCAATTCTTACATCTCCTACTACTGGTGGAGTAACTGCTAGTTTTGGTATGTTGGGGGATATCATTATTGCCGAACCCAATGCCTATATTGCATTTGCGGGTAAAAGAGTAATTGAAGAAACATTGAAGAAACCAGTGCCCGAGGGTTCACAGGAGACTGAATATTTATTCCCTAAGGGTTTATTTGATCTAATCGTACCACGTACGCTTTTAAAAGTCGTTCTAGGTGAGTTATTTCAACTGCACGGGTTTTTGCCTTATCAAGAAGATGAAAAGTGAATTTTTCTTTTTCTTCCCAGGAAAGCAAATTCGAATTAGGTGAGACAAAGAAAACGAATTTCATCTTCCTCTCTTGCATATGTATAGATAAAAAAATAGGGAAAAATATAGATAGAGGGGTTATAGGATTTTGCATCTTTTTATATATTGCGAGAATTCGATTTTCTTTTTTTTTTTTTTACTAAAAATCCCTGTTGGATTCTAACAAATCGAATCCTTCGAGAATTTTTAATAAACTCTTTCTTTTTTAACTTTTTTTAATTCCACTTCGACGACAAAAAAACAATAGAAATCGAAGAAGAATAAAAAGAAAGTAAGAAGAATAAAGAAAGTGACTTATCATATATTTCCGATGGGGCAAGTCCATTTATTTCAGTCTACTTTCCTTGCACTTATTAAATATATATATATATACTCGCTTAGATAGACTTAGTATAATATACGAATTAGAATATAATTGTTATAAGATATCTTTCTAACTAACAATATAACAATTATACCAATAACAGGTACAAATCTTAAATTGAGGTACCCATTCTATGTCAACTCCATCCATTTTTGTGCCTTTAGTGGCCCTAGTACTTCCGGCAATTGCAATGGCTTCTTTATCCCTTTATATTCAAAAAACCAAGATTTTTTAGATCCGATCGGGCCTGGGGCCAAGATACACAATCGTATCTTTTTTTTTTTCAAGACTTAGATACCACGGATATCGATTTAGTAGAATATTCGATTTAGTAGAACTAGATATATATATAGGGCTGGTTTTCGATCTAACCAATTCGATGAGTTACTACTAAAGGTTCACATCAGAATAGTGCTAGTTGATGAGAGTTTCTTCGGAAACAAAAAAAGTAAAGTCAAATTCTTTTTGGTTATTCTCTCAATTCCAATAAAAAACAACTGGATCTAGTATGTATGAGTTGGCGATCAGAATCTATATGGATAGAATTTATAGCGGGGTCTCGAAAAACAAGCAATTTTTTCTGGGCCTTGATCCTTTTTTTAGGTTCATTAGGATTTTTATTGGTTGGAACTTCGAGTTATCTTGGTAGGAATTTGATATCTTTATTTCCGGCTCAGCAAATTGTTTTTTTTCCACAAGGAATCGTGATGTCTTTCTATGGGATCGCGGGTCTCTTTATTAGTTCTTATTTGTGGTGCACAATTTTTTGGAATGTAGGCAGTGGTTATGATCGATTCGATAGACGAGAAGAACGAGTGTGTATTTTTCGTTGGGGGTTTCCTGGAAAAAATCGTCGCATCTTTCTACGATTCCTTATGAAAGATATTCAGTCCATCAGAATAGAAGTTAAAGAGGGTATTTATGCTCGTCGTGTCCTTTATATGGAAATCAGAGGACAGGGGGCCGTTCCCTTGACTCGCCCTGATGAGAATTTTACTTCACGAGAAGTTGAGCAAAAAGCTGCGGAATTGGCCTATTTCTTGCGTGTACCAATTGAAGTCCTTTGAAAAATGAATTGAAATTGCTTTATGTCTCGTCAGGAATCAAAAAACTCCAGCCAAAAATCCTCTTTTTTCTATAGCATAACTTAGCTGAAGTTTCTTAAAAATGCCCAGTCGGGCTAAAGCATAT